ACTGATTGCAGAGTTGATCATTCGGACCTTTCAATTCATAGATGTGGATCTCGGACCTATGAATGGGGATATTCCCGATACTCACAAAGAAAAAGGGAAGTAACTTGGACAAAAAGGGAAGTGACTTGGACAAAAAGAGAAGTGACTTGGACAAAAAGAAACGAAGTGTCTTAGACAAATCTTCTTTGTCGATAGCCTCGGACCAATCAATCGAATATTGATTAATACGTAATCGATCGAACACTACTTGCACTACTTGAAAAGGATTCTTCTGTTCAGAAACGAAATGTTCCAAATGTTCCTGGAAATTCTTGCTCCCATTGGACCATTTGTATCTATATGCATCAGGATCCCGATTCATGGATCTCTCAGTTCGAGAAATAAGAGGATCAAACCATTTCTTCTGACTCTTTTTCAAATTTGATAAATGTTGGTTGATCGTATATTTCATTATAGTTATATGATTCAGAGTATCATTTCCTATTTGATCCCTTTGAATTCCATATTCGAAGTTACGATCGGATCTATTCATTAAAAAGAATCGATTCGATACATTTCTTATGTACCCATAGGTGCTATATTGGATTTGAATCAGATTTCGGATCAATCTATATTGATTGACTGCCTCCATTATGTTGTTGCTAGCAAATACCGCTGTTTTTAGTTTGGGATCTTCCAAATCATTCCCGCAGTAGATCCGGACCGATTTTTTTCTGATCCTTCGAGAAAAAGATTCATTCTCCTCATAAAAAAGAGGAGGTAGAACCAATAAGGATTTCTTTTTCGATTCATCTCTGGAGTTGAATACCTCATTCAATAATTTTTTTTGATCCAACCCGTAGGAATCAATAGAAAAGGCAAATACCCTATGATACACCAGATCCGGCTCGGTTATTGATAGAGTGAATAGATCCGCCATTTCTGGGAATCTCTCTTCTGATTCAAAAAAATCGTGGCATAACGCGTATCCCCCTTTGTTCCGGTCATGGAATAGATGAAAGAAATCAAAAAATGGATTTTTGTTCAAGAATGAAATCTTATTGGAACTGTCCATATCCGGTTCATCCTTTGGAACCAGATCCGGGATGTGATATGGTTCCGAAGGATGAATTGAGACGGTATTTTGTAAATACGTAATTATCTTGAATATATCAACCATTTCTTTATTTTCCGCTCGCCTGGAAGGGACAAAAGAAACATCTTGTTTTTTCTTCAACAATTTCTGATCTCTAGTGGACCTCTCAGTAGGATTCGAACCCAGATGAAGTTCTGACCATCTGTCAGAGAAAAAAGAACGAATTGATCTTGTAGGATTCCCAAGAAATTCTTCGATTTCTTCCGGAAGCAGATGATTATTCATCCGCTTCTCAGGTTCCGTGAATAGCCAGGACATGGAGGAAGATCCAAAAAGGCATTTCGGGAATCGATCTGATTCTATCTCTGTTCGTTCCATTTGAAGAAAGGAAGGATCCCAAAGAATCGATCTCTCTTTTAGTTGCTGAATCTCTGTTTGATCGATCAATGTGTGATATTCTGAATCCTCATTTCTAACGGAATCGAAATGATCTCTGGATTGATCAGAAGAAGATCCTTTCCATTGGCTAGAATCCGTTACTTGAACGAAAATAGATCTTGTGGAATCATATTGAATATTTGACAATACATTCCGTACCTTGCTAAAAAACCGATCCTTGTTTACCAACCACACATTGTCTAACCAAATCCAATTCTCTCTCGAGACGTTCCTCAAAAAATCCGATTCGTGCTGATTCTTCCCCCAACTAACGAAGAGATCTTGGCGGAATTGCCACATATGAAATTGAGCACAATTTTGCAAAGAAATACCCCACTTGTTTCTCGAGAAGAGATGGGAAACATGCTCAATATCATTGGATTGCATAGTTGCCCCAGCTCCTTGTTGTTTGAAGAAACTCTCCCCCTCAATTGGTCTTTTTTCACGAAAAGCAGACATGAGATAAGAAATCAAGTCTTTCCCTAAGATTTCGAATAGCTGTCCCGAATTCAAGTTGATTATGTTTCGTTTCTTCCTCGGAGAAAGACGATCAAACAATTCCCAATCATGGTCCTTGCGGATCGGATTATCCGTATAGGATAAAAAATGAAACTCCAGATATTTGCTATCTTTCTCTTTGAATGAGATCTCAATTCCAGCTATGGTTTCATTAGATATCTGACAACTAGAATCCCTCTTTTTTCCGATCCGGTTCCTCCACCACCGCGAACCCCGGTTAGATTCAGGCATGATACACTTTTTCTTTATTGGGAGAACCCAAGTACTCTCTTGCGGACCCATGAAACAACTCTCAGAAATCTTTTTCCCTTTTGGAAGATACAGGAGCGAAACAATCAACCTATTCCTATTGGAAGACCAAAAAGATTCTTCCAATGTCTCATTTCTGGGTCCAATGGAATTCATAGGTATAGGAAGAAGCCCCATCAAATAGAGATTTTTTCTTTCGACCATCTTTCGATTGTTAAT